TTATGGGGTGGAAAATTATTTGTATGATTTCATTATGGGGCTTGTGTCAGATTTAGTATTGATTTATTAAAAAAAATGCGCGTAGATCTAGGGACGAAGCACTGTAGGGGGGTGGTGAATATCAAAGCAGAGGATCAGTTTTGTAAGGGGGAAGGGGGGGTAAAACCTCTATGAGATAGGGTTTTTTGAGCCCGGGGGGAATAATAAAGTACTATGTCCTGTAACCATTAATTAAATAACACCTGTTGGTTGTGCTAGTCCAATCAAAAATACACACAGGTCCAGCTACAATTTATTTGACTGTGACGGGGCCTTTCTAAGGCCATAGCTGAGTCGGTGCAAGCTCCCCCCCAAAAATTAAAAAATACCAAATGTATGAAACCTCAGTTATGTTAGGCATGGGCTGATTAGTCATAAGTCCATCGAGATGTCTTATTTAAGAGGAACGAGTGGGCGATTTTAAGTTAAAATGGTCCTGAAGTAAGAACCAGATGTCTTATAAAGATCATTATTAGCTACCCCCACGAGATATGGGCCCGGTGCGAGAAGAGGGATCCCTGCCAAGCGGGTTGCTGGTTTCACGCGGCATGGTGATTAAGCTCGTGATCTAATGGAGCGACCATAGGATATAATGGGGATGAAATTGAAGGGGATATATAATATGTAAGAGTATACATATTATGTAATATGTAAAATTAATGATAATTAATACGAGCTTTAACTTATCGTATGGAAAATAAATGAATGCACTATAATACATAGCATGAATATATGAATATTTACAAGGAGAGACTAAATATTAGCATGTACATGTGTATGTGTATGTAATGTGTACAGTAAAATGTTTTTAAAACAAATTACTTTTAATACTGACGTAGTACTGTGATGTTGTGGTAATTGTACAATAAGCTTTTTCAAGGAATAGTTTATGTAGAATTCCAGCTTTGGGTGTTGGTGGTGAGGTTTAATGTCTCTTCCTTGAGTCTTAGGGAGGAATGGGGTTCTCCTTTTCCGGTTTACAAGACCGGGGTATTTTGTTATACTACAAAGACTCTTCATTTTAGGAGTTTATTTTCAATAAGGCCGGCTGTTGGTATTAGCACTAGGATTAAGAGGAAGTATAGAATAGATGCTAATTGGCCTACAATGATATATGGGTGTTCTACGGGTTGACCTCCAATTCATGTTAAGGTTAAGAGGTCAGCGATTAGGGTTCAAAATAGGAGTTGGCTGAAGGGTCGGAATATTATGCTTCGTTGTTTGGATGTTTGAAGTATTGGGATAAAGATTAGGATAAGGATGGAGAGTAGTAGTGCTAGGACTCCTCCAAGTTTATTAGGGATTGATCGTAAGATTGCGTATGCGAATAGAAAGTATCATTCTGGTTTGATATGTGCAGGGGTGCTTAGTGGATTTGCTGGGGTATAGTTATCAGGGTCTCCTAGTAGGTCTGGAGTGAATAGGGTCAGTGCTAGTAGGGTTAAGATTAGGAGTAAGGCACCTAGGATATCTTTGATTGTGTAATAAGGGTGGAATGGGATTATGTCTATATTGGATGGGATTCCTGTGGGGTTATTGGATCCTGTTTCGTGTAGGAATAGCAGGTGAACGGCTGCTAATGCTGTAATGATGAATGGGAGGATAAAGTGGAAAGCGAAAAAGCGTGTTAATGTTGCTTTGTCTACGGAGAATCCACCTCAGATTCATTCAACTAAGGTAGTGCCAATATAAGGGATTGCTGATAAGAGGTTGGTGATGACGGTTGCGCCTCAGAATGATATTTGTCCTCAGGGTAGGACGTAACCTACGAATGCAGTGGCTATGACTGTTAGTAGTAAGAGTACACCAATATTTCATGTTTCTTGGAACATATAAGAGCCATAGTATAGGCCACGTCCAATGTGGGCGTATAGACAGATGAAGAATATGGAGGCTCCGTTTGCATGTAAATAGCGGATGAATCAGCCATAGTTGACGTCTCGGCAGATGTGTGCGACTGATGAGAAAGCAGTTGAGGTATCTGGCGTGTAATGTATTGCTAGAAATAGTCCTGTTAGGATTTGTATAATTAGGCAGAGGCCTAGTAAGGAACCAAAATTTCACCAAGAGGAGATATTAGATGGAGTGGGTAGATCAATGAATGCATCATTGAGGATTTTTATTAGCGGGTGTGTTTTTCGGATGTTGGTCATTAGGGTTCTTGTAGTTGAATTACAACGATGATTTTTCATGTCATTGGTCATGGTTGGAGTCCATGTGAGAATAATGGCAATATATATTGTTTTTATTATGAGCACTATTTTTGTAATTAGTCTTGTTGGGGTTTCTTCGAAACCTTCGCCGATTTATGGTGGTTTAGGGTTGATTGTGGGTGGTGCTATGGGATGTGGAATTGTTTTTAGTTTTGGGGGCTCATTTTTAGGTTTAATAGTATTTTTAATTTATTTAGGAGGAATATTAGTTGTGTTTGGTTACACAACGGCTATGGCTACTGAACAGTATCCTGAGGTTTGGGTTTCTAATAAAGTTGTACTTGGGGGATTTGTTTTGGGTTTAGTGTTAGAGTTGTTAGTGGTATTATATGTTTTAGAGGGTGGAAAAGTGAATTTTGTATTTGAGTTTAATGGGTTGGGGGATTGAGTTATTTATGATACAGGGGATTCTGGATTTTTTAGTGAGGAAGCTATGGGGATTGCTGCGTTGTATAGTTATGGTACTTGATTGGTTATTGTTACTGGGTGATCTTTGTTTATTGGTGTAGTGGTTATTATGGAGATTACTCGGGGTAATTAAATAGTAGTATGCTGAGAGTTATAGTAATGAGGAAAGATAGGAAGTAGAGTTTGATAAGTCCTTTTTGGTTTGAAGTTAGCGTGGAGGCTTTTAGTTGAATGAGAGCTGTTGTTTTTGGTAGAATTGTTTCTGTTCAGGTTAGGTCTAATAAGGAGGTTGCGAATTTTTGGCTTATTGTTAGAACTAGATGAGGGGGTAGGCGATGTATGATAGTAGGGAAGTAACCTAATAGAGTAGAAAATTTAGTAGAGTCTGATGAATAGGGATATTTTAGGTTTTTTGAGTAGTTGTTAATTTCAAATGCAAGAATAAAACCTAGAATTGTTACTATGAGAGCTGTTAGTTTTAGATATAGGGGTATAGTCATTAGAGGGATGTTTATTGGGGGTATGCTGTTGGAGAGGATAAATCCGGCAAAGATGCTTCCGATTAATAGGCGTTTAATAGGATTGATTAGTATGGGGTTATTTTCATTAATGTTTATGAGAGGAGGGAAGCGGGGTTGTTCTAGTAAAGTAAAGAAAATGATACGGGTGCTGTAGATAGCTGTTATAGAGGTGGCAATTAGTGTTAGTAATAGGGCTCAGGCGTTGGTATAAGACGAAGTGGCGGCTTCAATGATAAGGTCTTTAGAATAGAATCCTGTGAGGAATGGTATTCCTGTTAGTGCGAAACAGCCGATGATTAGGGCAGTTGTGGTGAAGGGAAGGATTTTGTATAATCCTCCTATTTTTCGGATATCTTGCTCGTTATTTAAGTTATGGATGATGGAGCCAGAACATAGGAACAATATAGCTTTGAAGAAGGCGTGTGTGCAAATATGTAGGAATGCTAGGTGTGGTTGGTTGAGGCCTAGTGTCACTATTATTAGGCCGAGCTGGCTAGAGGTGGAGAAAGCAATGATTTTTTTGATATCATTTTGGGTTAAGGCACAGATAGCTGTGAATAGGGTGGTAAGGGCGCCTAGAGAAAGTATTATTGTTTGGATAAATTTATTATTTTCTGTTAGAGGGTAGAAGCGGATAAGTAAGAAAATTCCTGCTACGACTATTGTGCTTGAGTGGAGTAGGGCTGAGACTGGAGTGGGGCCTTCTATTGCTGAGGGTAGTCAGGGGTGTAAACCAAATTGGGCTGATTTTCCAGCTGCGGCTAATGTAATTCCTATGAGAGGGAGGATTGGGGGGTTTTGGTTAAGTGTGAAGATTTGTTGTAGGTCTCATGCATTTGTATTATGTAGGAATCAGGCTATGGATAGAAGGAATCCAATGTCTCCGATGCGGTTATATAGGATTGCTTGGAGGGCGGCTGTATTAGCATCTGTTCGTCCGAATCATCAGCCAATTAATAGGAAGGATATGATACCTACTCCCTCTCATCCAATAAATAATTGGAAGAGGTTGTTAGCTGTGACAAGGATGAGTATGGTGATGAGGAAGATGAGTAAATATTTGAAGAATTGGTTGATGTAGGGGTCGGAGTGCATATATCATATTGAAAATTCTATGATAGATCATGTAATGAATAGTGCTACGGGCATGAATATAAGTGAAAAGTAGTCTATTTTAAAGCTGAGTGTTAATTTAAGAGTATGGATGGTGATTCAGTGTCAGTTTGAGATAAGCATTTCTTGATTTGTGTGGATAAATATTGTTATTGGGATCAGGCTGGTGATGAAAGCAAAGAGGGTTATGTTTTTTACATAATGTTGGTATTTGTTATTTTTGTAGAAGTTTGTGCTAGATGCTACAATAGGGGCTATTAGTATAAGTAGTGTGAGTAGGGTGGAAGAAGTAAATAAGTTTATTACTTTTATTTGGAGTTGCACCAATTTTTTGGTTCCTAAGACCAATGGATAACTACTATCCTTTAAAAGTTTGAAAAAGCCACATTGTTAAGTGTGGAACGCATGAATTAGCAGTTCTTGCAATTCTTTTTCGGTAAGTAAGAAGGTCTTATCTTCTGTTTTTAGTTTCACAAACTAATGGTTTTTTTAAACTATACTTACAATAAAGAGGACCTAGGATGATTTTAGGGTTTAGTGATAGGAGTAGGAGAGGGATAATGTGTAGGGCTATTAAGGCATGTTCTCGTGTAAAAGTAGGGGTGAGATTGTTAATATGGTGTGTGTGTTTGCCACGTTGTGTTATGATTAGTATGTATAGGGAATAGAGGGCTGTGATTACAATATTTACTCCTATAAGGATGATAGTAAGGTTTGATCATGAGAAGGTTGATATAATTACGAGCAATTCTCCGATTAGGTTAATGGTAGGAGGTAGGGCAAGGTTTGTTAAGCATGCTAATAGTCATCAAGTAGCTATTAGTGGGAAAAAGATTTGTAGGCCTCGTGCTAGGATTATAGTTCGGCTATGGATGCGTTCATAGTTTGAGTTTGCTAGGCAGAATAGTATGGAGGATGTAAGGCCATGGGCAATTATTAAGGCGGTAGCTCCTATGTAACTTCAGGGGGTTTGGATAAGGACAGCTGCAATGACGAGTGCTATGTGGCTGACTGAGGAGTATGCGATTAGTGATTTTAGATCTGTTTGGCGTAGGCAGATGGAACTGGTTATGATTATTCCTCATAGGGATAGTACAAGGAAAGGGTATGCTATGTGCTCTGTTAGGGGGTTAAGAATTGATGTGATTCGTAGTATTCCATAGCCTCCGAGTTTTAGTAGTACGGCTGCAAGGACTATTGAGCCTGCAATGGGGGCTTCTACATGTGCTTTGGGTAGTCAAAGGTGTAGTCCATAAAGGGGTATTTTTACTAGAAAGGCTATTATGCAAGCTAGCCATATAAAAGTGTTAGATCAGGAGGTTGATAATGGTTGAGCTCAGTACTGTAATAATAGGAAGTTTAGGGAGCCTACTGTGTTCTGCAAGTATGTTAATGCTACTAGTAAGGGGAGAGATCCTATGAGTGTATAGAATAAGAAGTAGAGTCCTGCGTTAAGTCGTTCTGTTTGGTTGCCTCAACGAGTGATGATGATGAGGGTAGGAATTAATGTGGCTTCAAATATAATATAAAATATAATTAGTTCTATAGCAGTGAAGGTTATAATTAGGAGGACTTGAAGTATGACCAGTATTGTAATGTAGAGTTTTTTTCGGGCAAGTGGTTCTTTTAGAAGGTGAGATTGACTTGCTATTAGTATTAGGGGGAGAAGTCATATTGTTAGTATTAAGAGTGGTGCAGAAAGGGGGTCAGAGAAGAATATTAAAGAGTAATTAAGGCTATTATCGTTAAATTGATTAAGTAAGAGTAAACTTGTAAAGCTAATTAATAAGCTATGGGTTGTAGTATTGATTCAAATAAAGCTGCTTTTTGATAATCAAGTCAGAGGTATGAGCATGATAGTAGGAATAATAAATTTTAGCATTGGAGGAGGTTAAGGTTTTGTACATAGTCAGTACCATATGTGTTGGAGACTATGACTAGTAAGGCTAGTCCGATAGCTGCCTCGCAGGCTGCAAATACTAAGAGAATGATTGGTATCATGTTGGCTAAGGTAAAGTGTGTATTTAGGATTGTAAGAGTCGCCAAGATGAATAATGATAATACTATGCCTTCTAGACATAATAATGCGGATATTAGGTGGGATCGGTACATTAATAAGCCTGTGAGGGATACTGTAAAGGCAATTAGAATATTAATGTGGACTAGAGACATTTGGTACTTGTGAGTTTAGATCACAGTCTAATGGGTCGAAACCATTTATTTTACTTTAAACTAAGTACCATATTTATCTCATTCTAGGCCTTTTTGGGTTCACTCATAGGCTAGGCTGGCTGCTAGTAGGGAGATTAGGAATAAGGCCATAAGAAGTATTGTTGTTAAATTATTTGTTTGGATTGCTCAAGGTAAGGGAAGTAGGAGAGCAATTTCTAGGTCAAATAAAAGGAAAGTAATTGCAACTAAGAAGAATTTTATGGAGAAGGGTAGGCGAGCAGATCCTATTGGATCAAAGCCACACTCATAAGGGCTAGTTTTTTCTGCATAGGTATTTAGTTGGGGGAGTCAAAAGGCAACAAGTATAAGTAGTAGGGCTAGGGTTGTATTTGTTAATAATGTTAATAAAAGGTTTATTGTTCTTTTTCGGGGTGTACCGAAACTAACTGATTGGAAGTCAGTTGTACTTATTAATACTAAAAGGACTATGAGCCTCATCAATAGATTGATACATAGAGGAACAATCATACAACATCTACGAAATGTCAATATCAAGCAGCGGCTTCGAAGCCAAAGTGGTGATTTGATGTGAAGTGGAATATTATTTGACGTATGAAGCAGACGATAAGGAAGGTGGATCCGATGATGACATGTAGTCCGTGGAAGCCTGTGGCTACGAAGAAAGTAGAGCCGTAAACTCCATCTGAGATTGTAAATGGGGCTTCATAGTACTCTGATGCTTGGAGTAGGGTGAAATAGAGACCGAGTATGATTGTAATGAAGAGAGCTTGGAGTATATGTTTGCGGTTACCTTCTATGAGACTATGGTGGGCTCAAGTAATAGATACACCAGAAGCTAATAGTACAGAAGTATTGAGGAGTGGAACTTCTAGTGGGTTTAGGGGGTGGATACCTGTTGGTGGTCAGGAGCCTCCTAGTTCAGGAGTGGGGGCAAGGCTTGAGTGATAAAAGGCTCAGAAAAAGCCTGTAAAGAATAGGACTTCTGATAAGATAAATAGGATTATGCCATATCGAAGTCCTTTTTGAACGGTTGGTGTGTGGTGACCCTGGAAAGTACTTTCTCGGATGATATCTCGTCATCATTGGTATATTGTTAAGATATTTGTTAAAAAACTTAGGGTTAGTAAAATTATTGAGTTGAAATGGAATCATATGATTAGGCCTGATGTTATGAGGAATGCTGAGAGAGCTCCTGTGAGTGGTCAAGGACTGGGATTTACTATGTGATATGAATGGGTTTGGTGGGTCATTATGTATTGTCTTGCAAGTATAGGCTTACTAATAGGGTGAATACGTAGGCTTGGATCAGAGCTACAGCGAATTCAAGGATGATTAATAGGGTGAGAATAATAAATGTGATGAGAGCTGTGAATAGACTAATGCTTATTAATGCAAGGGTTGCGCTTCCAATTAGATGTAGTAGTAGGTGACCTGCTGTGATATTCGCTGTCAGCCGCACTGCTAGGGCTATGGGTTGAATAAATAGGCTAATAGTTTCGATTATTACCAATATAGGAATTAGGAAAGTGGGTGTGCCTAGTGGTAAAAGGTGAGCTAGAGATATTTTTGTCTTATTACGGAAGCCGATAAAGACGGTGCCAGCTCATAATGGAATAGCTATGCCTAAATTTATAGAGAGTTGAGTAGTAGGTGTGAATGAGTGAGGTAATATTCCAAGAAGATTTGTGGAAGCGATGAAAAGGAAAAGTGAGATGAGTATTAGGGATCAGGTTTGTCCTTTGGGGCTATGTGTAACTATTAGTTGTTTTGATGTGAGTTTAGTAAGTCATTGTTGGATAGCGATCATGCGGTTATTGATTAATCGATTTGGTGTTGGAAATAGCATGGTGGGAAATATAATAATTAGGGTAGTAATGGGAATACCTAGTATAACTGGGATTATGAAAGAGGTAAATAGATTTTCGTTCATGTATGATTTCAAGGGGTTTGTTGTTTTTGTAGTTTAGTGTCTACTGGTTTAGGGGAAGGAGAGTAAAAGTGCTTTGAAATTTTTAGTTGAAGTAGTGCAAACAGGGTGAAGATTATAGAGAGAATGGTAAGGAGCCATGTTGATGTATCTAGTTGTGGCATATCACTAAGGGGAGTTTGTAACTCTCAATCTTTAACTTAAAAGGTTAACGCTAGTTTAGCTTCTTAGTGAAATTATAATATGGATGCAGATCATTTTTCAAAATTCTCTAAAGGTACTAGTTCGAGAACGATTGGTATAAAGCTGTGATTAGAGCCGCAAATTTCTGAGCATTGCCCATAGAACAGACCAGGTCGTGTTGATATTAGGGTTGTTTGGTTTAGGCGGCCAGGAATTGCGTCTGTTTTTAGGCCTAGGGAAGGGACAGCTCATGAGTGTAACACATCTTCTGAGGAGACTAACATTCGGATTGTCATTTGTATGGGTAGAACCATTCGATTATCTACTTCTAATAATCGTAGTTCGCCTGGTTTTAGATCTGAGGTTGGAATTATGTATGAGTCAAAGTTTAGGTCTTCATAGTCGGTATATTCATAGCTTCAGTATCATTGATGTCCTATTGTTTTTACGGTAAGAGAGGGGTTATTAATTTCGTCTATTATGTAGAGAATTCGTAGAGAAGGCAGGGCGATTATGATTAGAATAACGGCTGGGAGGACGGTTCAAATAGTCTCTACTTCTTGAGCGTCTATTGTACTAGTGTGAGTTAATTTGGTTGTTAGTATTAGTGTAATGATATAAAGAACTAAGGAGCTGATTAAGAAGACGATCATCAATGCATGGTCATGAAATTGTAGAAGTTCTTCTATAACGGGTGATGCTGCGTCTTGTAAGCCTAGTTGAAAGGGATAAGCCATGGAGATATACAGGATTTTCACTTGTGATTTAACTTTGACAAAGTTACGTAAGACTTTACTAATATCTCGTTCATAAAGAAAGACATAATGGTTATGATGTTGGCTTGAAACCGATTAGAGGGGGTTCGATTCCTTCCTTTCTTGAATATTTTAAGTTGACGTATACTGGTTCTTCGAATGTGTGGTATGGTGGAGGACACCCGTTTAGTCATTCAAGGTTTGTGGAAGTGAGATCTACCGCTAATACCTCTCGTTTAGATGCGAATGCTTCTCAGATAATGAAGATTATTAGTATAACTGCTGTTAGTGAGATAAATGAGCCTATTGATGAAATGGTGTTTCATGTTGTGTAAGCATCTGGATAGTCAGAATATCGGCGAGGCATTCCAGATAGGCCTAGGAAGTGTTGTGGGAAGAATGTCATATTTACACCTACGAATATAATTACGAATTGAATTTTTGTTCATGTTGGGTTGAGTGTATACCCTGAAAATAGTGGGAATCAGTGAACGAAGCCTCCTATGATGGCAAATACAGCTCCTATTGAAAGTACGTAGTGAAAATGAGCAACTACATAATAGGTGTCATGAAGGATGATATCTAGGGATGAGTTAGCTAGGATGATACCGGTTAGGCCTCCTACTGTGAATAAGAAGATAAAGCCTAGAGCTCATATTAGGGCAGGAGATCATTTAATATTTCCTCCGTGAAGTGTTGCTAGTCAACTGAAAACTTTTACTCCTGTAGGAATTGCGATAATTATAGTAGCTGATGTAAAATATGCTCGTGTGTCTACGTCTATTCCAACTGTGAACATATGATGAGCTCATACAATGAAACCTAGGAAACCAATAGAAACTATAGCTCATACTATTCCCATATACCCAAAAGGTTCTTTTTTCCCTGAATAATAAGTAACGATGTGTGAAATTATTCCAAAGCCGGGTAGAATTAAAATATATACTTCAGGATGGCCAAAAAATCAGAATAAGTGTTGATATAAGATTGGGTCACCTCCTCCTGCCGGGTCGAAAAAGGTTGTGTTTAGGTTTCGATCGGTTAATAGTATGGTAATTCCGGCTGCTAGAACAGGTAATGATAGTAAAAGTAAGACTGCTGTGACTAAGACTGATCAGACGAAGAGAGGTGTTTGGTATTGAGTTATAGCGGGTGGTTTTATATTAATGATAGTTGTGATGAAGTTAATAGCTCCAAGGATTGAAGATACACCGGCTAAATGTAGAGAGAAAATAGTAAGGTCTACTGAGGCTCCTGCATGTGCTAGATTTCCGGCTAGAGGAGGGTAAACAGTTCAGCCTGTACCTGCGCCGGCCTCAATTATTGAAGATGCTATTAGTAGTAGAAAGGAAGGGGGGAGTAGTCAGAAGCTTATGTTGTTTAGACGAGGGAATGCTATGTCAGGAGCTCCAATTATTAAGGGGACTAATCAGTTCCCAAAACCTCCAATTATGATAGGTATAACTATAAAGAAAATTATTACGAAGGCATGAGCTGTCACTAGAACATTATAAAGCTGGTCGTCTCCGATAAGTGTGCCAGGTTGACCTAATTCAGCACGAATCAACAAACTCAGACCGGTACCTACTATTCCTGCCCAAGCGCCAAATAGTAAATATAGGGTACCAATGTCTTTGTGATTGGTAGAGAATAGTCATCGGTTTATGAACATAGGTAAAATGGTCGAGTAGGCATTAGACTGTAAATCTAAAGACAGAGGTAAAGTCCTCTTTTTACCAAGTCCTGTAGTGAATGATCATTTTGAATTGCAAATTCAAAGAAGCAGCTTCAATCCTGCCGGGACTTCTCCCGCCTTTTTTTCTCGCGGCGGGAGAAGTAGATTGAAGCCAGTTTACTAGGGTATTTAGCTGTTAACTAAAAGTTCGTGGGAGATGTATCCCTCCAATCTAGTGAGGATTTAGCTTAATTAAAGTGTTTGATTTGCATTCAATTGATGTAAGATATAGTCTTGCAATCCTTATTGGGCAGGGGTTAAGTAAAATTATACTTGCTTAGGGCTTTGAAGGCTCTTGGTCTTGTTTAACCTAAACCCCTATAGTAGGATAAAGAATGCTGGTGTGAGGGGTAGGAGTATTGTGGATAGTACGATTGCTGTTGGTAGGAGGGTTATTTGTTTTGTAGGGTAGAATTGTCATTTTATTTTTATATTATTGGTGGAGGGAAATAGGGTTAATGCTGTAGAGTAGGTAAGGCGTATGTAAAAGTATAGGTTGAGTAGAGCTGTGATGGCTATGAGGGTGGGTAAGATGAGAGTGTCGTTTTTTGTTAGTTCTTGAATAATTATTCATTTAGGTATAAAGCCTGTGAGTGGAGGAAGACCTCCTATGGAGAGTAGGGTGAGTATAGTAAAAGTTGTTATAATGGGTATTGTATTTCATGTTTGGGATAGTAGCAGTGTGGTGGTAGTGGAGTTTTGAATGAGTAATATAAATATGGTAAAGGTTATTACAATATAAATTAGTAGGTTTAGCAGGGTAAGAGCTGGGTTGTATAGTAAAATAGCAGTTATTCATCCTATGTGGGCAATTGATGAGTAGGCTATAATTTTTCGGAGTTGTGTTTGGTTTAGTCCACCTCAACCTCCAATTAGAATCGATAGGAAGGACATAGTGATTATTAGGTGTAGGTTGATTGATGGTGAAATTTGGTAAAGAATTGAGATAGGTGCTAGTTTTTGTCATGTAAGTAGGATTAGTCCTGTGCTTAGGGGAATGCCTTGTGTGACTTCTGGTACTCAGAAGTGAAAAGGGGATAATCCTAGTTTAATAGCTAGGGCTATTGTTATTAGAATGGATGCTGTTGGGTCAAATAATTTTATGATGGTTCATTGGCTAGAATGTATTAGGTTGATAATAATTGCTAGTATAAGTAATGAGGACGCTGTGGCTTGTGTTAGAAAGTATTTGGTTGAGGCTTCTGTGGCTCGGGGGTTAGGTTTTTTTATTATGATGGGGATGATAGCTATTATGTTTATTTCTAGTCCGATTCAGGCAAACAATCAATGGGAGCTAATGGTGACAATTGTTGTGCTTAGGATGAGGGTTGTTAGTAGAGTGATAGAGACGAATGGGTTAATTAGTATGGGAAGGGTATAAACCAACATTTCCGGGGTATGGGCCCGGTAGCTTATTTAGCTGACCTTACTGTAGATTATGGTGTAGTGTGGTAGCACGAAGAATTTTGAATTCTTAAGGGTAGGTTCGATTCCTATTGTTCTAGAAATAAGAGGACTTAAACCTCTATTATTTACTCTATCAAAGTAACTCTTTTGTCAGACATATTTCTTGTTTTATGTTTGGGGTGGGATACCTGCTGTTATGATGGGTAATGAGATATGTCATATGCAGAGAGCTAGTGTCAGTGGGAGGAAATTTTTTCAAAGAAGGTGTATTAGTTGGTCATATCGGAATCGGGGGTAGGATGCTCGGATTCATAGGAAGGATATTGTTAGTAGTAGTGATTTGATAATTAGGTTTGTTGTACATAATTCTGGTATATAGGGATCATGGAATGCTCCCAGAAATAAGATAGTTGTGAATATATTTATTATGATAATGTTGGCATATTCTGCTAAGAAGAATAGGGCGAAAGGACCAGCAGCGTATTCTACGTTAAAGCCAGATACGAGTTCTGATTCTCCTTCTGTAAGGTCGAAGGGGGCTCGGTTAGTTTCTGCTAAGGTGGAGATAAATCATATTATGGCTAGTGGTCATGAAGGAAAGAGTAGTCATAGTTTTTCTTGTGTGGTGTTTAGTGTGGATAGAGTGAAAGAGCCGTTTATTAGAAGTACTGATAGTAGAATAATAGCTAGTGTTACTTCGTATGAGATTGTTTGTGCTACTGCTCGCAGAGCTCCAATTAGAGCGTATTTTGAATTGGAAGCTCATCCGGATCATAAGATGGAGTAGACGGCTAGGCTTGATATTGCTAGTATGAATAGTACTCCTAGGTTTATGTTGATAAGTGGGTGTGGTATGGGTAGGGGAGCTCATATTGTGAGAGCTAGGGCTAGTGCAAGTACGGGTGCAATTATAAATATGGTAGTTGAAGATGTAGCTGGTCGTAGTGGTTCTTTAGTGAATAGTTTGATTGCATCAGCGAAAGGTTGTAGTAGGCCGTATGGGCCTACGATATTTGGTCCTTTTCGGAATTGTATATAGCCTAGGATTTTACGTTCTACTAGCGTTAGGAATGCTACAGCTAAGAGGATAGGGAGAATGAGTGTTAGAATGTTAATTATAAACATTTGTTGAAGAGGGGATTTGAACCTCTGGGTATAAAAGCTTAAGTTTTATGCAATTGCCGTACTCTGCCACTTCAACAAAGCCCTGATCTTGGGCAGGGTATGTTTGCGCTAGGTTATTAGGTTGAGACTGGGTCACTAATTGTTTGAAGGCGCTTTTTTAAAGTTGGCCTTATTTCTCTTGTCCTTTCGTACTGGGAGAAATGCGTAATAGATAGAAACCGACCTGGATTACTCCGGTCTGAACTCAGATCACGTAGGACTTTAATCGTTGAACAAACGAACCCTTAATAGCTGCTGCACCATTAGGATGTCCTGATCCAACATCGAGGTCGTAAACCCTATTGTCGATATGGACTCTAGAATAGGATTGCGCTGTTATCCCTAGGGTAACTTGTTCCGTTGATCAAAATTTTGGATCAATAAGTGATACTATACTTTGGCTAGTAGGCCTAAGTTTTAATCACTCGGAGGGTTTTTTATACTCCGAGGTCACCCCAACCGAAATTGTCAGCTCATCTAAAGCTTTGTTATCCCTTGGTGGTATTATTTTATGCTTTTTGAGTTGATTAATTAAAGCTCCATAGGGTCTTCTCGTCTTATTGTATTATCCCCGCCTCTTCACGGGGAGGTCAATTTCACTGATTAAGAGTAAGAGACAGTAAAACCCTCGTGTGGCCATTCATACAAGTCCTTATTTAGAGAACAAGTGATTATGCTACCTTTGCACGGTCAAGATACCGCGGCCGTTTAACGATTGTCACTGGGCAGGCAGTGCCTCTAATACTAGTTATGCTAGAGGTGATGTTTTTGGTAAACAGGCGGGGTTTGTGTTTGCCGAGTTCCTTTTACTCTTTTTAATCTTTCCTTGGTGCACACCTGTGTTGGATTAACAGTGTGATTAATAAATAGTTTAGTGTTAGGTTATATTTATTAGCTGTTAACTATCAGTATATTATCAGTTACTGATATAAGCTTGTGCAAGGAGAAAAATTTTCTTGTTACTCATATTAACAGTATTTCTTCTATAATTAAATAGATTAGTCCAATAGTCTGGCTAGGAGTTTTTTATTTATTGTTGAAATTAAAACTTGTTTTTGTTGTTGAGCTTGAACGCTTTCTTAATTGATGGCTGCTTTTAGGCCAACTATGGTTTAAGTTTTATGTTACTCTCTAGTAAAGGTTGTATCCATTTCTAAAAAGCTGTACCTTTTTAGACTAACAGTTAAACATACGTTGAAACTTAATATGGTTTTTAGTATTGTTTAATGTTGAACTGAAATTCCTTTCTTGGACAACCAGCTATCACCAGGCTCGTTAGGCTTTTCACCTCTACTTATAAGTCTTCTCACTATTTTGCCACATAGATGAGTTTGTTCTAGTTACTGCTCATAAGTAGCTCGTCTGGTTTCGGGTAATTTAACTTAAGGTCTCTTTGCTAAATTATTACTAGTTAAATCATTATGCAAAAGGTACAAGGGGTAAACTTTGCTTTTTTCTACTTTTAATAATTCTTTCATCTTTCCCTTACGGTACTTTCTCTATAGCGCCATTGATAATTAAATTTCTATCTCCTATACTTTAGATGTATGGTAAATGTTTTATTTGACTGACTTATAGTAGTAGTGATGAGGAGGAGTATGGGCTAGATATAGTTCAAGATGTGCACGAGTTGTGGAATCTTCTAGGTGTAAACTAGATGCTTTGTTTAAGCTACATCTTGTTTATCCAAGCACACCTTCCGGTATGCTTACCTTGTTACGACTTGTCTCCTCTTGTACGCTTGCTTAGCATGGGTTAGCAATCTGGGGCTTTGCTATGGCACTTGAGGAGGGTGACGGGCGGTGTGTGCGTGCTTCATGGCCTTATTCAATTAAGCATTCTATTCTTAATTTACTGCTAAATCCTCCTTTAGTTTTTAGGTTTCATAAAAACTTTCGTGTGAGTTTAAGGGGTGTTCTTATTATAGAAAATGTAGCCCATTTCTTCCCAATCCATAGGTTACACCTTGACCTAACGTTTTTACGTGCAGTAGTTGTGCTTACTTTCGTTCCTTTTTTAGGGTTTGCTGAAGATGGCGGTATATAGACTGAAGTAGCAAGGATTGGTGAGGTTAATCGTGGTTTATCGTTTACAGAACAGGCTCCTCTAGAAGGATATGAAGCACCGCCAAGTCCTTTGAGTTTTGGGCTGTTGCCGATAGTACTCTGGCGAATAATCTTGTTTTGGGATTATTTAAGTTTACGACTAAGCATAGTGGGGTATCTAATCCCAGTTTGGGTCTTAGTTGTCGTGTACTCAGTTTATGGTAAAGTTACTTTCGTAGTTTAACTTAATTTTAATTATGGCTTTTTACAGCTTAATTAAGGTTTGACTTTATTTTTATATTGTTCTTTGACACTCTTTACGCCGGGTGTCTATTAGTTTGGGTCAATCGTATGACCGCGGTGGCTGGCACGAAATTTACCAACCCTAATTAGCATGGCTAGGTCAAACTTTCGTTCATAGCCTAATTCTTGTCACTGCTGTATCCCGTGGGGGTGTGGCTAAGCAAGGCGTTATGAGCTACTGGTATAGTGTGCTTGATGCCCGCTCCTTTTAGTCTTTAATGATTTGGAGGGCATTCTCACTGGGATGCGGATGCTTGCATGTGTAAGTCTGCTAAGAACTAATAGAAAGGCCAGGACCAAACCTTTATGTTGATGGGGCAATAATGCCCATCTAGACATTTTCAGTGTCTTGCTTTGTAAAAATTTAAGCTACATTAAC